TTTTTCAAATCTCTCAAAATGGAATCTGTTCCAAACATATATGCCATGGTTCCTTACTTCGATAGGGTGCAAATATCTCAATTTCACCCTTTTAGATACTCTTTCAGACCCATTGCCGATACTAAGTAGCAGTCAAAAATTTGTATCCATTTTTCATGATATGATGCATGGATCAGATATATCACGGCCAATTCCTCAGAAGATTCTTACACATCTTACACAATGGACTCTGATAAGTGAGATTTCGAGTCAATGTTTACAGAATCTTCTTCTGCCCGAAGAAATGATTCATCGAAATAATGAGTCACCCGTTCCATTGATATGGGCACATCTGAGATCAACAAATGCTCGGGAGTTCCTCTATTCAATCTTTTTCCTTCTTCTTGTTGCTGGATATCTCGTTCGTATACATCTTCTCTTTGTTTCCCGAGCCTCTAGTGAGTTACAGACAGAGTTAGAAAAGATCAAATCTTTGATGATTCCATCATGTATGATGGAATTTCGAAAACTTCTGGATAGGTATCCTACATCTGAACTGAATTCTTTCTGGTTAAAAAATCCCTTTCTAGTTGTTCTGGAACAATTAGGAGATTCTCTGGAAGAAATACGGGGTTCTGCTTCTGGTGGCAACATGCTATTGGGTGGTGGTCCCGCTTATGGGGTCAAATCAATACGTTCTAAGAATAAATATTGGAAGATCAATCTCATCGATCTTGTAAGTATCATACCAAATCCCATCAATCGAATCATTTTTTCGAGAAATACGAGACATCTAAGTCGTACAAGTAAAGAGATCTATTCATTGATAAGAAAAAGAAAAAACGGTGATTGGATTGATGAGAAAATCGAATTCTGGGTCGCGAACAGTGATTCGATTGATGATGAAGAAAGAGAATTCTTGGTTCAGTTCTCCACCTTAACGACAGAAAAAGGGATTGATCAAATTCTATTGAGTCTGACTCATAGTGATCATTTATCAAAGAATGACTCTGGTTATCAAATGATTGAACAACCGGGATCAATTTCCTTACGATACTTAGTTGACATTCATCAAAAGGATCTAATGAATTATGAGTTCAATAGATCCTGTTTAGCAGAAAGACGGATATTCCTTGCTCATTATCAGACAATCACTTATTCACAAACCTCGTGTGGGGCTAATAGTTTTCATTCCCCATCTCCTCATGGAAAACCCTTTTCGCTCCGCTTAGCCCTATCCCCTTCTAGAGGTATTTTAGTGATAGGTTCTATAGGAACTGGACGATCCTGTTTGGTCAAATACCTAGCGACAAACTCCTATGTTCCTTTCATTACGGTATTTCCGAACAAGTTCCTGGACGACAAGCTTCAAGGTTATCTTATTGATGATATCGATATTTATGATAGTGACGATATTGATGATAGTGACGATATTGGTGGTAGTGATGGTATTGATGATAGTGATGATGACCTTGATATTGATATGGAGCTGCTAACTATGACGAATGTGCTAACTATGTCTATGACGCCGAAAATAGACCGATTTGAGATCACCCTTCAATTCGAATTAGCAAAAGCAATGTCTCCTTGCATAATATGGATTCCAAACATTCATGATCTGCATGTGAATGAGTCGAATTACTTATCCCTCGGTCTATTAGAGAACTATCTCTCCAGTGAAAGATGTTCCACTGGAAAGATTCTTGTTATTGCTTCGACTCATATTCCCCAAAAAGTGGATCCCGCTCTAATAGCTCCGAATAAATTAAATACATGCATTAAGATACGAAGGCTTCTTCTTCCACAACAACGAAAGCACTTTTTCATTCTTTCATATACTAGGGGATTTCACTTGGAAAAGAAGATGTTCCATACTACTGGATTCGGGTCCATAACCATGGGTTCCGATGCACGAGATCTTGTAGCACTTATCAATGAGGCCCTATCAATTAGTATTACACAGAAGAAATCCATTATAGAAACTAATACAATTAGATCAGCTCTTCATAGAAAAACTTGGCATTTTCGATCCCAGATAAGATCAGTTCAGGATCATGGGATCCTTTTCTATCAGATAGGAAGGGCTGTTGCACAAAATGTACTTCTAAGTAATTGCCCCATAGATCCTATACCTATCTATATGAAGAAGAAATCATGTAAGGGAGGGGATTCTTATTTGTACAAATGGTACTTCGAACTTGGAACGAGCATGAAGAAATTAACGATACTTCTTTATCTTTTGAGTTGTTCTGCCGGATCGGTCGCTCAAGATCTTTGGTCTTCATCCAGACCCGATGAAAAAAATTGGATCACTTCTTATGGATTCGTTGAGAATGATTCTGATCTAGTTCATGGCCTATTACTATTATTACTATTAGAAGTAGAAGTAGAAGGCGCTCTGGCTCTGGCGGGATCCTCACGGACAGAAAAAGATTGCAGTCAGTTTGATAATAATCGAGTGACATTGCTTCTTCGTTCCGAACCAAGGAATCAGTTAGATATGATGCAAAATGGATCTTGT